TTTAAATTTATAATTTACTCTTTAAATTATAAGCTAACCTTGAAAAATAAGATTATGGTTATTTTCTTTAGTCAAAATTTTATTGTTTTTTTTTTTTGCCCTTATTAAGGGTTTGCACCTGATGTAATATAAATTATTTAATTATATATATATGCATATTATATATTAAATACCTATAAGAATTATTTATTAGACATTAAGTAATGTAATATTTATATATTTATCAAAAGGTTTAACTAATTTATCACGAAGGCAAAGAAAATATTTAATTTTAATAACTTATATTAATATAAATACTTATATTATATTATATTAATTAATAGTTAAACAAGTGTCATGAAATTTACGTGAACATTATATTAATATAATATAGTAACTTAGATCAATATTATTGATATATTAATTTATTATAATATAAGAGATTNATAATAATATAATAATAAATTTACGTGAACATTATATTAATATAATATAGTAACTTAGATCAATATTATTGATATATTAATTTATTATAATATAAGAGATTAATATAATATACTAATTATTGTATAATACTATAAGTTATTAGTATATAAGTATTATAAATAGTTATGAAATAGTATTTAAGAAAATATCTTATATTATTTAATCTTTTTTGTAAATATAGAAAAAAAAAAGATTAAATGGAAAATTCTTTCCTTTAGGAAGAAAAATAAAACATTTATTAATTCATGTACTATAGGATAAGTTTTATATATGTATAGGAGGAGGACACTTCCTCGAGGGAAGGGGGGTTTCTTTAAAATTTATTTTGCTTTATGGGTTTTTATTTTAGTATTCTTTTATTTATTGTTATTCTTGATTTTTATGTACTATAGGATAAGTTTTATATATGTATAGGAGGAGGACACTTCCTCGAGGGAAGGGGGGTTTCTTTAAAATTTATTTTGCTTTATGGGTTTTTATTTTAGTATTCTTTTATTTATTGTTATTCTTGATTTTTAGTATTAATGATATCAGGTGTTTAAAAAGTTTTTAAAAAAAGTTTTATTCTTGCTTATTTATTTACTTTATCTTTGTATTATATACTAGTTTTGAATACTAAAGGTTTCGTTTTGTATTAATTTAATTTAATTATCAAGTGAGTTTGGAATTAGCTATTGATTAAAGTTTTGGCTATATTTGTGCCAGCAGCCGCGGTTATACAATTAATGCAAGTAAATATTTTTGGTTAGGCAGTTATTTTAAATTTAGAGCTTTATTATTAATTTATTAGGTGGAATTTTTTATTTGTTTTTAGTTCTTATTTTATTCTGTGAAATTTAAATTTTAAACTAGGATTAGATACCCTATTATTTTGATTGTAAATAAATTTACCTGAGTATTAATAGTTAATTTCTTTAAACTCAAAGAATTTGGCGGTATTTTATTCTATTCAGAGGAACCTACCCCATAATTGATATTACACGATTAGTAATACTTAATTTTTAGTTTGTATATCTCCGTTATCAGAAAATCTTTTTAGGGTTTTATTAAATTTTCTTTTTTCTTTAATAAGAGTTATTTCAGGTCAAGGTGCAGCTTAATTAAGAGGAGGCGGGTTACAATAAATTGTAATTTATTATGGATTCTATAAATGAATAATTTGGATTAAAGTGGATTTGATAGTAATTTGTTTATTTTTATTTCATTTGAAATTAGCTCTAAAATATGTACACATCGCCCGTCACTCTCGTTATTAGTTTATGTAAATATTTATAAAAATGAGATAAGTCGTAACATAGTAGATGTACTGGAAAGTGTATCTAGTAAGATTAAATACAAGATGAATCTTATTAGTAAAGTATTTCATTTACACTGAAGTTAATTCTGTGCAATTCAGGATGTCTTGATTTAAAATTTTTATTTTTTTTGTTTGTTTTTGAAAATTTTAAAAGAAGTAACTTTTTATTTTATAGTTTTAGTATATATTTAGAATTGATTTTTTTTATTATAGTTTATTAGTAATGTAATTGAATTATTTATTTTTTTAAAAAATAAAAGTACTTTTAATTTGGGGTACCTTTTGTATCAGGGTTGATCAAATTAATTTGATTATTTTATTTTCTCGATTTAGGTTGATTTATATTTATATTTATTTTGTTGTTTTATAAACATTTAAAATTTAAATATAGAAATGAAATGTTATACGTTTCCTAAGATATCTAGTTCCTTGAGAAGAAATTTAATTTTTTATGATTTTTGATTATTTACTTGTTTCATGTTTTAAATTAAATATCAATTTATACTTTAGGGGATAAGCTCTTGAGTTATTTTATCTATAATTTTATTTATTTATAAAATAGTAAGCTTTAAACCAGCTATCTTTTATGATTACGTTTTAGTTCATTATTGAATTTTTTAGATTTTATAATTTTTTTAGATTATTTATTAAGGTGATTAAATTAATAATTAATTTATTGTAATAATGATTGAATTAGTATATTTATTTGTTTAATAAAGTTATGTTGATAATTTATATTAAGGAATTAGGCAAAATTGTTTTCCGCCTGTTTAACAAAAACATGTCTTTTTGATAAAAATTTAAAGTCTGGCCTGCTCACTGAAAATTTAAAGAGCCGCGGTATTTTGACCGTGCAAAGGTAGCATAATCATTAGTCTTTTAATTGGAGGCTGGAATGAATGGTTTGACGAGGGGACTACTGTCTCAATCTTAATTAGTAAAATTTAACTTTTAAGTTAAAAGGCTTAAATTTTTCTTTAGGACGAGAAGACCCTATAGATCTTTATAATTTATTTAAAATTAATTTTCTGTTGATTTATTTTAATTATTAATAAATTTATTTTGTTGGGGTGACATAAAGAATAATTAAACTCTTTATTATAATTTCATTGATTTATGATTGATTGATCCATATTTTGTGATTATAAGATAAAGTTACCTTAGGGATAACAGCGTAATTAATTTTTAGAGTTCATATCAACAAATTAGATTGCGACCTCGATGTTGGATTAAGATAAGTATTAGGTGTATCCGTTTAATAACTAGGTCTGTTCGACCTTTAAATTCTTACATGATCTGAGTTCAGACCGGTGTAAACCAGGTCGGTTTCTATCCTAAGTTAGATTATTTATATTAGTACGAAAGGACCATATAATTGAAATATTTTTTTATTTATGATAAATATTAATTTACTATTTTGACAGAATAATGTGTTGGATTTAGATTTCATTTATGTAGATTATTTCTACAAATAGTAATTATATTATATGATTTATTAATATTTATTTTGAATTTCTTTATATTAATTATTTTTGTTTTAATTAGAGTTGCTTTTTTGACATTATTTGAGCGTAAGGTCTTAGGTTATATTCATATTCGTAAAGGTCCTAATAAAGTAGGGTTTTTAGGTGTTTTACAACCTTTTAGTGATGCTATTAAATTAATTAGAAAAGAACAACTTATTCCTATAATATCTAATTATTTATTATATTACTTATCTCCTATTTTTAGATTGATGATTTCATTGTTTGTTTGGATAGTTTTTCCTTATTTAACTTATATATGTTCTTTTAGATATGGATTTATATTTTTCTTGTGTTGTACTAGAGTAAGAGTTTATACAATTATAATAGCTGGATGATCTTCAAATTCTAATTATTCATTATTAGGTTCGTTACGTTCTGTTGCTCAAACTATTTCTTATGAAGTAAGTTTAGCATTACTTTTATTTTCTTTAATTATTTTAGTTGGTAGTTTTAATTTTTATGATTTTATAGATTATCAATTTAATTGTTGGTTTATATTTATTTCTTTTCCTCTAATAGTTTCTTGTTTTGCTTCATGTTTAGCTGAAACTAATCGAACTCCTTTTGATTTTGCAGAAGGTGAATCAGAATTAGTATCAGGGTTTAATATTGAGTATGGTTCAGGTGGTTTTACATTGATTTTTTTATCTGAATATACAAGAATTGTTTTTATAAGAATAATCATGATTTTATTTTTTTTTGGGGGTGATATTTATTCTATGTTATTTTATTTAAAATTAGTTTTAATATCTTTTATTTTTATTTGAGTTCGAGGAACTCTTCCTCGGTTTCGTTATGATAAATTGATGTATTTAGCATGGAGGAGATTTCTTCCGTTATCTTTGAATTTTTTAATCTTTTTTTGTAATCTTAAAATTTTTTTAATTATAATTATTTAGTGAAATTTTTTAAGAACACTAAAGTTAATAGAAGGGTTAAACTTCTAATTTATGATTTCAAGGCATAAGCTTTTTTAAGCTAATTAACTAATTATTTAATAATTTTATCTCAAATCTTAGTAATGTGAATATTTATAATGAAGTAAGTAAAGTAAATTATAGTAAGGATTTGCCCAGTTAAAATATAAGGTTCTTCAACTGGTCGTTTTCCAATTCATGTAAGTAAAATGGTTACAATGATTAAAATCCAAAATATTATTTGATTAATTGGGTAGAATTGAATTCCTCGAAAATAGCTTTTATTATAAAATGGTATAATTATTAAGATTCTAATAGATATTAGTAGTGCAATTACACCTCCTAATTTATTAGGAATAGATCGAAGGATTGAATATGCAAATAAAAAATATCATTCAGGTTGAATATGAATAGGGGTAATTAAAGGATTTGCGGGGATAAAGTTATCTGGGTCTCCTAATATATATGGATTAATTAAACATAGAATAATTAATCTTGATGTTAATAGAGTAAAAGTAATTATATCTTTAAATGTAAAATAAGGATGAAAAGGGATTTTTTCAATGTTTCTATTAATTCCTAATGGATTATTTGAACCTGTTTGGTGTAAAAAAAGTAGATGAATTATTGTAAATGCAGCAATAATAAATGGTAAAATGAAATGGAATGTATAAAATCGGTTTAAAGTGGCATTATCAACTGCGAACCCTCCTCAAATTCATTGAACTAGGTTTGACCCTAAATAAGGAATTGCTGATAATAAATTTGTAATAACTGTGGCACCTCAAAAAGATATTTGACCTCAAGGTAGGACATATCCTATAAAGGCTGTTGCTATGGTTAAAAATAAAATTAATACCCCAATTATTCATGTATATGTATATATATATGATCCATAATATATTCCCCGTCCTACATGAAGGTAGATGCAAATAAAAAATATTGAAGCTCCATTGGCATGTAAAGTTCGGATAATTCATCCATTATTTACATCTCGGCAAATATGAATTAGTCTATTAAATGCTATTTCAATATTAGGTGTATAATGTATAGTTAAAAATAATCCAGTAATAATTTGGATAATTAAACATAGTCCTAATAAAGACCCATAATTTCATCAAAATGAAATATTTATAGGAGTAGGTAAATCAATTAATGAATTATTAAAAATTTTTAATAATGGATGATTTAAACGTAATGGTTTATTCATTAGTTAATTTATTTTTCGTATAGGTCCTTTATAAATATTAGTAATTTTAACTACTACTAATAAAGTTAAGAATAAATATATTATTATAATAATTGTAATTATAAATGTAGGGTTATTATAAAGTTTATATAATGAAATAGATATTTCTTGAAAAGTAAAATTTTTACTAAATATTTTAGTATCTCTATTTTTAAAATTGTCTATTATAATTGTAAAATCTAAAATTAAAAAAAACAAGAATAATAAAATCATAAATCTTGAATTTATGATTCAATTATTAATTTTAATATTGAATAATTCATTTGAAGCAATTCTTGTAATATAAATAAATAAAACTAATATACCTCCAATAAAAGTTAAAAATAGAATATATGATAATCAAAATCTTTCTATTAGGTTTCCAATAATTATTCCAATAAATAAGGTTTGGATAATAATAATAAATATTATTGATATAGGATGATTTATTTTAATAAAATTTATGTTTATTGTAGATGATAAAGTTAAAACAATAATTTTTGTCAAGTCAAGGGATATTTTAATAAAATATCAGTTTTGGAGATTGAAGATAAGGGTAGACCTTTTCCTTGAAGTTTTAAAAGTGGGGCAACCTTAATTTTGGTTTACAAAACCAATGTTTTGTTTAAACTATTAAAACTAATGGTGATATTTTCTTTTGTTTCTTCATTGTTGATTTATTTTTCTGGTGTTTACGTTTTTTCTTCTAAACGTAAACATTTATTAGTTGTTCTTTTGAGATTAGAATATATTGTTTTGTCTTTATTTTTTATAATTGTAATTTATTTGTTTTCTTATGATTATGATTATTATTTTCCTATTGTTTTTTTAGTTATATCTGTATGTGAGGGTGCTTTGGGTTTATCTATTTTGGTTTCTATACTTCGTTCTCATGGGAACGATTTTTTTAATTCTTTTTGTTTGTCTTTATGTTAAAATGTTTATTTATATTAATTTTTATGATACCTTTATGTTTTTATTCTTGTTTCTATTGGTTTATTCATTCTTTAATATTTTTTATAAGATTTGTTTTTATAATAAATTTATTTTTTTATAGTGATTTTAATATAATTACTTATTTTTTTGGGTTTGATTTTTTTTCTTTTATTTTAATTTTATTGAGATTTTGGATTTGTTCTTTAATAATAACTTCTAGAGGTGTAATTTATAATTCTTCTTTTTATTCTGGTTTGTTTGTTTTTATTATTATTTTTTTAATAATTATATTGTATTGTTCTTTTTCTAGTCTTAGTTTATTAATATTTTATATTTTTTTTGAGGCTAGTTTAATTCCTACTCTTTTTTTAATTTTAGGTTGGGGTTATCAGCCTGAACGTTTACAAGCTGGTGTTTATTTAATTTTTTATACTCTTATTGCTAGTTTACCTTTATTTTTGGTTTTGTTTAAAGTAAATCTTTTTTCTGGAACTTTTATTTTTTTTTTGTTAGTTGATTATAGTTCTTTTTATTTTTTATTTTATTTGTTTATTATTTTTGCGTTTTTGGTTAGGATACCAATATTTATGTTTCATTTATGATTGCCAAAAGCACATGTTGAAGCTCCTATTTCTGGTAGTATGATTCTAGCTGGTGTTTTGTTAAAGTTAGGTGGTTATGGTATTTTTCGGGTTATAAAGGTTATTATATTTTTAGGTATTAAGTTTAATTATTTTTGAACAATTTTAAGATTATTTGGTGGTGTTATTATAAGTATGGTTTGTTTTCGTCAAGTTGATTTGAAATCATTAATTGCTTATTCTTCTGTAGCTCATATAAGATTAGTAATTGGTGGTTTAATAACTATGAATTGATGGGGTTGTTATGGTTCTTTAGTTTTAATAGTTGGTCATGGATTATGTTCATCTGGTTTGTTTTGTTTATCTAATATTGTTTATGAACGGTTGGGTAGTCGTAGTTTATTAATTAATAAAGGTTTAATTAATTTAATGCCTAGTATATCTTTGTGATGATTTTTGATAAGTTCATCTAATATAGCTTCTCCTCCTTCACTTAATTTATCAGGTGAATTGAGATTATTAAATAGTATTATTTCTTGATCACCTTTTTGCTTCTTAATATTGGTTTTTATATTTTTTTTTAGTGCTGTTTATACATTGTATATATATTCTTATTCTCAACATGGAAAATATTATAGAGGTTTTTATAGTTATTCTGTATGTTATTTTCGTGAATATCATCTTTTATTTTTACATTGATTACCTTTAAATTTATTTTGTTTGAAGATAGATTATTTTTATTTTTATCTAGATATTTTATTTAAAATATTGTTTTGTGGAATCAAAGATGTGAATTATTTTCATTCTAGATCTTGTTTATTATTTCTATTTGTTCTTTAAGTTTTTTAGTTTTATTTTTTTTTAGATTATTAATTTTTTTTATTGGTGTTTATTATTTATTATTTGATTATAGATTGCTTATTGAGTGGGAGCTTTTTAGATTGAATAGTACAAGTGTAATAATGACTCTTATTTTTGATTGGATGTCTTTAATTTTCATTTCTTTTGTAATATATATTTCTTCTTTAGTTATTTATTATAGTAATGATTATATATCTGGTGAAAGGAATATAAGTCGTTTTATTATTTTGGTGTTAATATTTATTGTTTCAATAGGGTTTTTAATTTTAAGTCCTAATTTAATTAGAATTTTATTAGGTTGGGATGGTTTGGGATTAATTTCTTATTGTTTGGTAATTTATTATCAAAATAATAAGTCTTATAATGCTGGTATATTGACTGCTTTAACTAATCGTATTGGTGATGTAGCTATTTTAATTTCTATTTCTTGAATAATAAATTTTGGGAGTTGGAATTATATTTATTATTATGATTTTATTAATTCTTCTTTTGAGATACGTTTGATTAGATTATTGATTATTTTATCTGCTATAACTAGGAGTGCTCAGATTCCCTTTTCTTCTTGATTACCTGCGGCAATAGCTGCTCCTACTCCTGTTTCTGCACTTGTTCATTCATCTACTCTTGTTACTGCTGGTGTTTATTTACTTATTCGATTTAGTCCAATATTAGTTGAATATAATTTTGGGTGATTATTATTATTTTTTGGTTGTTTAACAATATTTATGGCTGGGTTGGGTGCTAATTTTGAGTTTGATTTAAAAAGGATTATTGCTTTATCAACTTTGAGTCAATTAGGATTAATAATGAGAATTTTATCAATTGGATATCCTAAATTGGCTTTTTTTCATTTATTAACACATGCTTTATTTAAGGCTTTATTATTTATATGTGCTGGTTCTATTATTCATAATATGAAGGATTGTCAGGATATTCGTTTTATAGGTTCTATTATTAATTTTATACCTTTTACTTCTATTTGTTTTAATGTTTCTAGATTATCTCTTTGTGGAATTCCTTTTTTATCAGGGTTTTATTCAAAGGATTTAATTCTTGAATTGGTTAATATAGATTGATTGAATTTTTTAATTTTCTTTTTATTTTTTTTTTCAACTGGTTTAACTGCTTCATATTCTTTTCGTTTATTTTATTATTCTGTTTTTGGAGATAATCATTATTTTTCTTTATTTTGTTTTAAGGATGATGATTATTATATTTCTTTTAGTATAATTGCTCTTTTGTTTGTAGCGGTATTTGGCGGTAGAATATTGTCTTGATTGATTTTTCCTTTTCCTTATTTAATTGTTTTGCCTTATTATTTAAAATGTTTGACTATATTTGTGGTTTTAATTGGTTTTTATTTTGGTTATTTGATTTCAAATAATAGTTTTTTATTTTCTTTTTCAATTTTAAATTTACCTTTAATTAGATTTTCAGGTTCAATGTGGTTTATACCTTATCTTTCTACTAGTTTTATTAATTTTCCATTTTTTTCTTTAGGGTTTATGTCTATGAGGGTTTTGGATTATGGTTGAGGAGAGTTGTTTGGTGGTCAAGGGTTTTATGAATTTTTCATTTATTTTATTCATTATTTTCAATTTTGATATGATTTGAATTTTAAGGTTTATTTATTTACTTTTGTATCTTGAATATTTATTTTATTTATAATGTTTTATATTTAACTCAAATAGCTTAAATTTAGAGTATAACATTGAAGATGTTAAGGTAATATTATTATTTTTGGGTATCTATAAATAGATTTTATTTTTTTCACAATGAAAATATGATGTTTTATTTAAACTATATAGATTAGAAATGTTAATGGAGTTTAACCACTAAAATTATGAGTTAGCAGCTCTAATTTATAATCTTGCATTTCTTTAATTGGAACTTTAGTTCATTGGTATTATTAACAATAATATGCCTCTTTATATTTGGCTTCAATTAATAAATAAGGGTAATTTTAATACCATTTTTTCAGGTCGAAACTGAATGTAATTTATTTCACTTCTTATTTAAGGATAATTGAATATTCAATACTTTTTGGGTGCAAACCAGATGTTATGTTTAACTATATCCCTTAATTTGCTCATTTTAATGCTCCTTGATTTCATTCATGATATAACCCTCTTAGAAGAATAAATAGAAATGTTATTGTTGATGTTAATCAAATTTTTAAATTTGAGATATTTAAAATTTTTACAATTGGGATAATTAATGCAATTTCAATATCGAAAATTATAAAAATTACTGCAATTAAGAAGAATTGAATTGAGAATGGTATTCGTGAATATCTTTTGGGATCAAAGCCGCATTCAAATGGTGAGTTTTTTTCTCGGTTATTAATTATTTTTTTTGATATTATTATTGCAGAAAATATTACTATGATTGGTAATAGTGTTCTTATTAAGAATCTTGTTATTAAAGTTAATATTATTATTTTTGTTTTTATTCAATCTTACTGATTGGAAGTCAGTTGTACTATTTATACTAAAATAATTATCTTCCTCATCAATAGATTGATAAGTAAAGGAATAATCATACTACGTCTACGAAATGTCAATATCATGCTGCTGCTTCAAATCCAAAATGGTGTTTAGTTGATAATTGATTTAATATATGACGAATTATACATGTTAATAGGAATGTTGTTCCAATAATTACATGTAGTCCGTGGAATCCTGTTGCTATAAAAAAAGTTGATCCAAAAATTGCATCTGCAATAGTAAAAGGTGCTTCTCAGTATTCATAAGCTTGTAATATTGAGAAATATACTCCTAAAATTACTGTAAAAAATAAACCTTGTATTGCTTGTGAATGATTAGATTCTATTAATCTATGATGAGCTCATGTTACTGTTACTCCTGATGCTAATAAAATAGCTGTATTTAAAAGTGGGATTTGTATTGGGTTGAAAGGTTTAATTCCTATAGGAGGTCATATTATTCCTAATTCAATTGTTGGAATAATTCTTCTTCTAAAGAAAGCTCAGAAAAATGCTATGAAAAATAATACTTCTGATGTAATAAATAGAATTATTCCTCATCGTATTCCTATAGATACATTTTTTGTATGTAATCCTTGGAATGTACTTTCTCGGATCACATCACGTCATCATTGAATTATAGTTAAAGTTGTGATTATTATTCCAATTAGGAGTAAATTGGTGTTGAATATATGGAATCATTTTGCTAATCCTGTTGTTAAAACTATAGCACCAATTGATCCTGTAGTAGGTCATGGTCTATAATCTACTAGATGAAATGGGTGATTAAAGTTTGATGTTATCATAAATTAATTTACTTCTCTTGAATAAAGAGTTCTTAATACAGAAAATACATAAGCTTGAATTAATGATACAGCTGATTCTAGAGTTAATAGTATTATTTGTCTAAAAATTAGGATTGATAATATATTGAAGTTTATTCTTGATCCTGTATTTCCTATTAATGTTAATAGTAGATGACCAGCAATTATGTTAGCTGCTAGTCGTACGGCTAAGGTTCCTGGACGGATAATATTTCTAATTGTTTCAATAATTACTATAAATGATATTAGTGCTGTAGGTGTTCCTTGCGGAACTAAATGGGTTAATATGTGTTTGGTATTATTGATTCATCCAAATAATATAAATCTTAATCATATTGGTAATGCAATTGAGAATGTAAATACTATATGTCTTGATCTAGTGAAAATATAAGGAAATAGTCCTATAAAATTGTTAAATATTATTATAGTAAATATTGAAATAAAAATAAGTGTTGATCCATTAAATGATTTTCTTCCTAGGATTATTTTAAATTCATTATGTAATGTTATATTTAGTTTATTTCATAAAATATTAATGCGAGATGATATTATTCAATATATAGATGGGATTATTATTAATGTAATAACTGTTCTGTTTCAGTTTAATGATGAATTAAATAATCTTGTAGATGGATCAAATGTTGAGAATAAATTTGTTATCATTTTCAATTTATTTGATAAGTTTTTTTTGTTTTTTTAAATGTTTTGAATTTTTTAATATTGAATGAGAAAAATATGATTTGGTTGATTATAATTATAATTATTGAAAATATAATGAAGAGATTAAATCATATTAAAGGTGATATTTGTGGTATGAGGATTGAATCCTCATCAGAAGCAGTTGTTAATTTACTATTTTTTGGTTTAAGAGACCATTACTTACTTTCAGTCATCTGATGGTTAAGGAGTACTTTTAAAGTAATTTTAGTTTGACATTCTAATGTTATTTAATTTAACTAATTCCTTAGATTATTTTTGTTACTCATTTAATAAATAATTTAATTGATGTTCTTTCTAAGACGATTGGTATAAATCTATGATTTGTACCACAAATTTCTGAACATTGGCCAAAAAATAGACCTGGGCGAGTTGTTGTGAATGAACTTTGATTAAGTCGTCCTGGAGTAGCATCAATTTTGATTCCTAGAGATGGGATTGTTCATGAATGTAGAACATCAGAAGCGCTTGTTAATATTCGAACTTCAGAATTTATAGGAATAATAATTCGGTTATCTACATCAAGTAGACGAAATCCATTTTTTTCTAAATCTGTTTCTGGTATTATATATGAGTCAAATTCTAGATTTATGAAATCTGAATATTCATAACTTCAATATCATTGATGTCCGATGGTTTTAATAGTTAATAATGCATCATTATAATCATCAAGTAAATAAAGTAATCGTAGTGATGGTAATGCAATGAAAATTAATGTTACTGCTGGGATTATTGTTCAAATGGTTTCAATTGTGTGACCGTGTAATATATTTCGGTTTATGAATAAATTTATTGTAATGTAAGTTAATGTATATCTTACAATAATTGTAATGATTGTTAATATTATTATTGTATGATCATGAAAAAATGATAATTGTTCTATAAGCGGTGATGCTCTATCTTGTAATGAGATAGGAAGTCATGTGGCCATGTTCTAATAAAAGTTTAATCTTTATATGTAGAGCTTAAATCTACTGCACTACTCTGCCATACTAGAATGTTGATATTAATGGTAATTCTGAATATCTATGTTCTGCTGGGGGTCTATTTTGTAATCATTCATTTGATCTTGGTAAATTTATTGTAAATAGGATTATTCGTTTTGAAATTATTCTTTCTCATAAGATAATAATGAATATGATAATTCTTGTTAATGAAATTATTGAACCTATTCTTGATAGAATATTTCATGATAGATAAGCATCTGGGTAATCTGAATATCGTCGAGGTATCCCTGCTAAACCTAAAAAATGTTGAGGAAAAAATGTTATATTTACTCCAATAAATATGATTGTAAATTGAATTTTTAATCATTTATTATTTATTGATAGACCTGTAAATAAAGGGAACCAATGAATTAATCCTCCTATAATAGCAAATACTGCTCCTATAGATAGAACATAATGAAAATGTGCTACTACATAATATGTATCGTGTAAGATAATATCTAAAGATGAATTTGCTAATACTAATCCTGTTAACCCTCCAATAGTAAATAGGAAAATAAATCCAATTGCTCATATTAATGTTGGATTGAATTTAATTTTGGTTCCATATAGTGTTGCTAATCATCTGAATACTTTAATTCCTGTAGGAACAGCAATAATTATTGTTGCTGATGTGAAGTATGCTCGTGTATCAACATCTATTCCTACTGTAAATATATGGTGTGCTCATACAATAAATCCTATTACTCCAATTGATAATATTGCATAAATTATTCCTAATGATCCAAATGATTCAATTTTACCTCTTTCTTGACAAATGATGTGTGAAATAATACCAAATCCTGGTAAAATAAGAATATAAACTTCCGGGTGTCCAAAAAACCAAAATAGATGTTGGTATAAGATTGGGTCTCCCCCACCAGCGGGATCAAAGAAAGATGTATTTAAGTTTCGATCAGTTAGTAATATTGTGATAGCTCCAGCTAATACTGGTAATGATAGAAGAAGTAAAATAGCAGTAATTACTACTGATCAAACAAATAAAGGTGTTTGATCAAGGGTTATATTTTTTGATCGTATATTAATAGTTGTAGTAATAAAGTTAATTGCTCCTAGAATTGATGAAATTCCTGCTAAATGTAAAGAGAAGATTGCTAAATCAACAGAACCTCCTCTGTGAGCAATATTTCTTGCTAGAGGAGGATATACTGTTCATCCTGTTCCTACTCCTCTATCAATTATTGATGATGAGATTAATAATGTTAGTGATGGAGGTAGAAGTCAAAATCTTATATTATTTATTCGGGGAAATGCTATATCTGGTGCTCCAATTATAATTGGTACTAATCAATTACCGAATCCTCCAATTATAATTGGTATAACTATAAAGAAAATTATTACGAAAGCGTGTGATGTGATGATAGTGTTATAGATTTGATCATCTCCAATTAGTTGACCAGGATATCCAAGTTCTGCCCGAATTACCAATCTTATTGATATACCTATTATACCTGCTCATACTCCAAATATAAAATACATAGTTCCGATATCTTTATGATTTGTTGAAAATAACCATTTATTCGGTAAAATGGCTGAAGTTGAAGGCGATAGATTGTAAATCTATTTATGGAGCAGGTCTCTTTTTATCATTATTGGTTTTATATTCAAAATTGATTCTAGGCTGCAATCCTAGAGGTGTAAATAAATTTTACTAAGGCCTAAAAGGTATATCTTTTAATTATAACTTTGAAGGTTATTAGTTTTTTAACTTAAGTCCTTTTCTCATTAAAGAATTGAGATTAAACTTGTTGTTAAAATTAACCCTAGTCTTGATATTGTTGCTAATATTGTTATTATAGTTTTTTGAGTTTTTGTATTATTACTTGAGGTTCAATTAATTTTATTTCTTGTTAGGATTAAAGCTGAAAATCTAACTCGTAAATAATAGTATAAATTGATTGTGGTTAAAATTACTATAATTGTAATTGTAGTTGTTATTGAATTTTCAATCATTGATTGAATTACTATTCATTTAGGTAAAAATCCTAGAAAAGGAGGTAAACCTCCTAATGAAAGTAAAGAAGTGATTATAATGAATTTTATTTCTGTTCTAAAATTATTCGAGGTAAATATTTGATTAATGAAGAATAATTGTGCTTGATTAAAAAATGAGATTATAATTGTTCTTAGAATTCTGTATACAATAAAATATGTTTCCCATAATGTTTCTCTGATTGTTATTGATCTGATTATTCATCCAATATGTCTAATTGAAGAGTATGATATTATTAATCGTAGGGATGTTTGGTTTAAACCTCTAATAGCCCCAATTATTACTCTAATAATGGCAATTGTTAATGTAAATATTTTGTTTTGTAAACAGTATGATAAGGTTATAATTGGAGCTATTTTTTGTCATGTTATTAAAATTAGACAATTATATCATCTGGATGCTTTTATTACTTCAGGAAATCATATATGGAAAGGTGTTGCACCTATTTTTATTAATAATCTTGATCTGATTATTATTGATGGGATAATTTCCCTTTCTCCTTTTAAAGAGGATTTTATTAAAATCACTAAAATTGTAAATATTAATATTGTTGAGGCAATTGCTTGTACAATAAAATATTTAATTGATGATTCATTAATCATCATATTTTTATCATTTATCATTAGTGGGATAAATGATAATAGGTTAATCTCTAACCCTATTCATACCCCAAATCATGTATTAGATGAAATGGATATAATTGTTCCTATCATCATTGATGATAGGAATAGGAGTTTATTTAAATTTCTGGACACTAGAAAGAAGAGGGTTATGCCTCTATGTATGGGGTATGAACCCATTAGCTTAATTAGCTTATCTTTCTATATTGAAGTGTAAGATGCACTTTAGTTTTTGAAACTAAAAGAAATAGTTTGATTCTGTTTAATATAGTGAAAGTAATGAAGGTAAAGATTTACGTTATTTATCCTATCAAGATAACCCTTTAATCAGGCACTTCATT